TGGAGGCGTTGATTGTGTAGAAGCGGGAGGACCACCTGCAGGAGCTGGCTGTGGAGGCTATGTTGTAGGAGAAACTGTAAAATTATCGAAAGAATCAAATGCTTTTTATGAATATGATATTATTTTATTCGATGTATTAGGTGATGTAGTTTGTGGCGGATTTGCTGCTCCACTAAATTATGCTGATTATTGTATAATTATAACAGATAATGGGTTTGATGCATTATTCGCAGCTAATCGTATTGCTGCTTCAGTTCGAGAAAAAGCCCGTACACATCCACTTCGATTAGCGGGACTAGTGGGAAATAGAACATCAAAACGAGACTTGATCGATAAATATGTAGAAGCTTGTCCAATGCCTGTATTAGAAGTATTACCCCTTATCGAAGATATTCGAGTATCTAGAGTAAAAGGCAAAACATTATTTGAAATGGTAGAATCACAACCTTCTCTTAATTATGTTTGTGATTTCTATTTAAATATAGCAGATCAAATTTTATCACAACCAGAAGGGATTGTGCCAAAAGAAGTTCCAGATCGAGAATTATTTAGCTTACTATCTGATTCTTATTTAAATCCTATTGGTGAAAATCAGGAAGAAAAAAAGCATAAAGAAAACTTATTGGATTTTACAATAATTTAGAATTTAATCTATTTTGTTCATTAGTTAAGGAATTATATCTATGTCAAATAAAATATCTGAAACTCTCACTTTTGAATGCGAAACAGGTAATTACCACACTTTTTGCCCTATTAGTTGTGTAGCTTGGTTATATCAAAAAATTGAAGATAGCTTTTTTTTAGTGGTAGGTACAAAAACATGTGGTTATTTTTTACAAAATGCTTTAGGAGTTATGATTTTCGCGGAACCTCGCTATGCTATGGCAGAATTAGAAGAAGGAGATATTTCAGCTCAATCAAATGATTATGAAGAATTAAAACGACTTTGTCTTCAAATTAAAAAAGATCGAAATCCAAGTGTTATTATATGGATCGGTACCTGTACTACAGAAATAATAAAAATGGATTTAGAAGGGATGGCACCCAAACTAGAAAATGAGCTTGGTATACCAATCGTAGTAGCAAGAGCAAATGGACTAGATTATGCATTTACTCAGGGAGAGGATACTGTTTTAGCTGCTATGGCACATCGTTGCCCAGAACAAATTTTATTGATCGAGAGAAAAAAAGTAATACAAGATTCAAATATACAAAATTTATTTTCTTTTCTTTCTCTTGAAAAAAAAGAAGAAACAACTAATAAAAATTTTGAGAAATTAAAGAAAAATTCTCCATTAGTTCTTTTTGGTTCTTTACCTTCTACTGTAGCTTCCCAACTTAGCTCAGAATTAAAACGTCAATCTGTTCAAGTATCGGGCTGGCTACCAGCTCAAAGATATACTGACCTTCCTTCTTTAGGTGATCAAGTTTATGTATGCGGTGTTAATCCATTTTTGAGTCGTACAGCAACAACTTTAATGAGACGTCGTAAATGTAAATTGATAGGAGCACCTTTTCCTATTGGTCCTGATGGAACGCGAGCTTGGATTGAAAAAATTTGTTCGGTATTTGGAATTAAAACCAAAGGTCTAGAAAAGAGAGAAGAACAAATCTGGGAAAATTTAAAAGATTATTTAGATTTAGTACGCGGAAAATCTGTTTTTTTTATGGGAGATAATCTTTTAGAAATATCATTAGCTAGATTTTTAATTCGTTGTGGAATGATTGTTTACGAAATTGGTATTCCTTATTTAGATAAACGATATCAAGCAGCTGAATTATTATTTTCACAAAATACATGTAAAAATATGTCCATACCTATGCCACGTATTGTTGAAAAACCTGATAATTATAATCAAATACAACGTATGCGTGAATTAAAACCTGATTTAGCAATTACTGGTATGGCGCATGCAAATCCTTTGGAAGCAAGAGGAATTAATACCAAATGGTCTGTTGAATTTACTTTCGCTCAAATTCATGGTTTTACAAATGCGAGAGATATTCTTGAACTTGTCACCCGTCCTTTACGGCGTAATAATAATTTAGAAAATTTAGGTTGGAGTAATTTAACAAAAAAAGAAACAAAAAATAAAATTTAATTAAGTATTTTACTTTTTAATAATTTATTAGAATTAAATAATTATTAAATTTAATAAATTATTTTTTATTCAGTTAATTAACTGAATAAAAAATAATTTATTAAATTTAACTTTTTACTTCTTTTATCTCTAACAAAATTAAATTAACTTCTTTATTTTATCCTACTTCTATGCCTTCAAGGAAGAAAATATTTTATTATGATAACAAACATTCCCTTACAGCTTTGTGTGCTATGGGCTTCAATATTATCATGGATAAATATTTCAAGTCCGTTGATTTTATTTGGACTATATTATGGATTTCTTACAACACTGCCTATTGGCCCTTCTCAAATCTTATCTATACGAGCTTTTCTTTTAGAGGGAAATCTAAGTGGTACTATAGCTCTAAGTGGTTTAATTTTAGGACAATTAATAATATTTTTATCAATATATTATTCACCTTTTTATATAATATTAATAAAACCTCATACAATAACTTTATTAGTTCTACCATATATTTTATTTTATTGGTATAGAATTAAAGACCTTTTAGATTACCAATCTCTACGTCCCATAAGTTCAATTAATGATCCTCGAATTTATAAAGTATTTTTTGATAGTTTTATTTTTCAATTATTAAATCCTGTTCTTTTACCAAGTCCTGTATTAGCTAGATTAGTTAATCTTTTTTTTTTTCGCTATAGTAATAATTTTCTATTTGTTTTAAGTTGTTTTTTCGGTTGGTTAAGTGGTCACTTTTTTTTCTTGAATTTTATAAAAATACTTTTGGTTCGTATCGAACAAGATTCACCTGTACTTTATCTTTCAGTAAAACGTCTTATTTATCGAACATTTAGTATTTTCATTTTAGCATATTTTCCAATATATTTAGGCAGAGCTCCAGTACCAGTATTTACCAAAAAATTAAGTGACGAATTTCAATTTAATCAACAATTGAGATTTTCGTGGCTAAATAAACCCTGGCCTACCTTCTTTTTTGATCATCGTCGATGGAATCGACCATTACGCTATGTTGAAAATAGTCGATTTAGTAATAAAAGCCCTGTAAAAAAAAAAGTATCGCAATATTTTTTTGATATATCTATAAATGATGGAAAAAAAAAAATATCTTTTACAGCTTTACCAAGTTTGTCTATTTTTGAAAAAGATTTAAGAAATTATTTGAATATTTCAAAAAAACCTGTTTTATCTAATGATTCATATACAGATTGGATTAATAGTAAAAAAAAAAGAAAAGATAATTTATATTATGAGTTAAAAAATAGACTTAAAGCTTTAGACAATGGCTTTTTTATAAAAGACGTTATAGAAAAAAAAACTGGTTTATCTGATAATGAAGGAAATAATTTAACAAAAAATTACGATCCTTTTTTAAATGGATCGTTTCGCGGAAAAACAATAATATCTAAATCTCCTTGGCTTTTAATAGAAAATCTTTATGAATTAAAAAAAAAAAAAAAAATATCATATTTATCAAAAAAAGAAAATAAACTTAAATTTTGGATTTCTAACCAATGGAGAGAATTAGAACGAAAAAATTTACCATTACCTTGGGAACCACTAAATAAAGATGCACGTCGCATTTTGATTTTACTTATTCAGGGATCGAAAAATAAGAAACTTGAAACGAAATTACAACAAATTTACTTTTCAGAAGAACAAACGCTTGTTAATTTAAATAAACAAAGCACTTTTTCAGATTTAGTTGCAAAATCAGATAATAAATTTTTTTTAAATAAAAAATTAACTAGAACATCATATTTTAATTGGGAACTTGTTTTAAATTTATCTAATCGACAAAGAGCTTTATATTTTAGACAATTGGAACAAGAAAAATGGCAAGTACTAGAACGCTCTTGGAAAAATCTTTGGTTAAATAATTTGAGTAATGTTAATCAACTAAATAAAATTATTTTTTTATTAAAAAAAATATTTTATTTTAATAAAAAATTCCGACTTCAAGAAATTTCAAAAGAAATGCCAAGATGGACATCTAAATTACGAAATGATAAATTCGATGTTATAGCTGGTGGAGTTACTGATATTCGTCAAAGAAAAGTAAAAAATTTAGGATATCTTATAAAAGGAAAAGATAAAAGAAGAAAAATTGTAAGACGTTTTTCACAACAATCTGATTTTCGTAGGAAATTAGTAAAAGGTTCTATGCGTGCTAGAAGACGAAAAACATTAATATGGAAAATTTTACAACTTAAAACACATTCTCCATTTTTTTTACGAATAAATGAAAAGCATATTCCTTTTGAATTTTCATTAAATAAATTTAATTTAATTTATATAAAAAATATTTTTAAAAACCCTATAGAAAAACGAAAACAAGTAACACTTTTTTCAACTGGAAATAGTGTTAGTATAAAAAAAACAAAAGCAGATCGTCTTGCAATAGCAAATAGATGGGATTTTCCATTAGCGCAGTGGGGAAGAAGTTGGTTATTGATTATTCAATCACATTTTAGAAAATATTTAGTATTACCTATATTAATAATATTTAAAAATATTATTCGTTTGATATTATTCCAAACTCCTGAATGGAGTGAAGATTGGGATGAGTGGAAGAAAGAAATTTATATAAAATGTACTTATGATGGTACTGAAGTTTCAGAAAAAGAATTGCCCGAACAATGGCTTAGAGATGGTCTTCAAATAAAAATTATATATCCTTTTAGTTTAAAACCTTGGCATAATTTACGATTTAAAACAAATAAAGAAAAAAATATATTCAATTCTTTAAATAATGAAGAAAAAATTTCAGATAATTTATTGAATGCTAATAAAAGTTTTGGTAAAAATCGAAAAAAAAAAATTAATTATAGTTATTTAACAGCTTGGGGTTTTCAAACTAATGCACCTTTCGGAGATATTAAAAAAAAGTCTTCATTTTGGAAACCAATTCGTAGAGAATTGGTAAAAAGATGGAAAAAAAATATTTTATTAAAATTTAATAAAATTTATTTTAATTTTTTGTTTCTGAAAGAAAAAGTGACTATTAATTTTGCTAGTACTAAATTAATTGATAGAAAATTAAAAAAAAAAATAAAGTTAGATACTCAAATTAGAAATAATTATGAACTTCCTTTAAATCATGATGAAAATAATAAAAATTTAAAAGAACAAATTATATCTAAATTTAACAAAAATATTTTATCAGAAAATCAAATTAAAAATAAATCTAAAATTTTGATAAATATTAGAAGATTAAGAAAATTGAGAGATTTAAAAAAATACAAAATTAGAGAAATAACAGAAAAAAGTTGCTTTGATAAAATAAAATTTTCTAATAAATTAGAAAATAAAAATAAAGTATATATTAATAATAAAAAGAAAATTATTGAAATTAGATACCAAATTCGAAAATATTGTAAAAAAAATATTGAAATAATAAAAAAATCTTCATATTTAATAAAAATAAAATTTAATAGAATAAATAAAAACGTTTTAAATTTATATATTTATTTTATTCGATTTAATATTAATTTAATATTAAGAATTAAACGAAATTTAATAAGAAAAAATTGGAATTTATCAAAAATTTCTCAAATTGATTATGAAAAAGATAAAATTAGTTATGAATATACAAATAACTTTAATCAAGAAAATATTTTGTTAATGTCTCAAGCATACTTATTTCATAAAATTTGGCAAACAAAAACAATAAACAAATATAATTTTAAAGATTTATTGAAAAATTGGACATTAAATTTGATTTTGAAAAAAGAAATAAAAAACAATTTAAAAAAAAAAGGAATTTTTCCTATAATAGAAGTTGAAAATTTGAAAGAAAAAAATTTGAAAAAATTGTTACAAAAATTTGATAGATATAATATATCTTCACAAATATGGTATACGATAATACCAAAAGAATGGAAAAATAAGGTTACTCATCAATGGATAAACAAAAGAAAAAAAGACTTTAAAATTTCGGAAAAACAAACAAAAATTTCAGTTTTATCTAAAAAAAAAAAATTTTCTTATGAATTAGTTACAAGTCCTTTATTAGAACAAAATGAAAAATTAAATAAGCAATATCAATCTAATTATTTATGTTATAGCTATCTTGATTTTGAAAAAATACCCGATTTTGCAAAATTAGCCAAAAACAAAGAAACTATATTTAATAAAGAAATTTCACAAACATTGAAAAATAAAATAAATACTTACATTAAATCTAATTTAGTTTTATGGTTAATTCCACCATTTCTAGAAAAGAAAAATGTAACTAAAATAGAAAAAATAGATATACCTAAAATTTCTTTATTAAAGCAAAAAAATAAAAAGAATATTCAAAATAAGAAATTACTTCGCGAAAGAGAGCGCCATCAAACTATTCGTCAATGGAAATGGAAATCAAAAAATGTAGAAAAAAAATTTAAAGAACTAGGAGATATGGCTTCTCTTATGACTTTTATGCAAGATCAAGAAAATGTTATTTCACTTTCTGCTAAAATGCGTGAAAATTTAAATTTATTTCGCCTTCTTTTTTGCAGAGATGTAGGTATAAATAAATTAACGATCAATTCTGAACATCGTATACCACGTGTACTCGATGATGAAATTTTAATGTATAAAGTAGTAAGCGTTTTTTCTAAATCAAAAGTAAGATTTAAAAAAGTTTTAAATTTTAAAAGTTTAAATGAATCTACATCACGGATAGATTTTTTTCAGAATAATATAAAAACAAGTTTTAAGTTAATTAATCTTGAAGATATTATGCTTTCAAGACATTGTAAAGAATTAAAAGTATTAAATCTTTTATATTTAAATAAAAATAAAACTTCTAATTTAGATAAATATTTTGTGAGAAAAAATGAAGAAAAGCTGATAAAATTACATAAAATTCGGGATGAAAATCAAAGTTTAACAATTAAACATTTTCTTTGGCCTAGTTTTCGATTAGAAGATTTGGCATGTATTAATAGATTTTGGTTTAATACGAATAATGGAAGTCGGTTTACTATGTTAAGAATTCGTATGTATACTTAAAAATTCTTAATTGTTGAGAAATTCTTGGTTATAACCAAAAATTTCTCATTATTTCTATTTTTTATAAATTTTTCTAAAATTTTAAGTTTTTATTTTTTTTTTACTTATAATAATAAAGAATAAAGACTATTAATTAACTATAATCTATTATTAATTATTTTACTATTATTAATTATTTTAAAATAATATAATTTAGGAGCAGTACTTTTATGTCCAAAAAACTATTTAGTGGTTCATCACTATTTTCTAAAGAACAAACAGGATCTATGGAATTTCAAATATCACATTTGACTAATAGAGTTTTAAAACTGACAGATCATTTAAAATGGCATAGCAAAGATTATTCATCTCAAAGAGGCTTATGGAAAATCTTAGGAAAACGTAAGCGTCTTTTAAGTTACTTATCGCAAACAAATTTAACAAGTTATGAAAATTTGATAAATAAATTAAATATTCGTAAATTAAAAATTCGTTAATTTTTTTTTAATTTTTAGCTATTTTTTTATAATGAACGAAAAGGAGCGTCATATATGACCATGCTTGCTATGAAAACAAAACCCATGATAGTAAGTATGGGTCCTCATCATCCATCAATGCATGGTGTTCTTCGACTTATGGTCACTTTGGATGGGGAGAACGTTATTGATTGTGAACCTATATTAGGTTATTTACATAGGGGTATGGAAAAAATTGCTGAAAATAGAACAATTGTTCAATACCTTCCGTATGTTACACGATGGGATTACTTAGCTACAATGTTTACAGAAGCTATAACTGTAAATGCGCCAGAGAAGCTGACAAATATTCAGGTTCCAAAAAGAGCTAGTTATATCAGAATTATCATGCTGGAATTAAGTCGTGTAGCTTCTCATTTATTATGGCTTGGACCTTTTATGGCTGATATTGGTGCGCAAACTCCTTTTTTTTATATTTTAAGAGAAAGAGAAATGATATATGATTTATCTGAAGCAGCTACAGGCATGCGAATGATGCATAATTATTTTCGTATTGGAGGGGTTGCTGTTGATTTACCTTATGGTTGGATAGATAAATGTTTAGATTTTTGTGATTACTTTTTACCCAAGGTTGATGAATATGAAAAACTTATTACACAAAATCCTATTTTTTTGAAACGAGTAGAAGGCATAGGGATTATTGAAAGAGAAGAAGCTATAAATTGGGGTTTATCCGGACCTATGTTACGCGCTTCGGGAGTTCAGTGGGATCTTCGTAAAGTAGATCATTACGAATGTTATGATGAATTAGATTGGCAAGTACAATGGCAAAAAGAAGGTGATTCATTAGCTCGTTATTTAGTACGCGTTGGAGAAATGAGAGAGTCGATAAAAATAATTCAGCAAGCGTTAAAATCAATTCCTGGGGGACCTTACGAAAATTTGGAAGCTCGACGGCTTCAGCGAGGAAAAAAATCAGAATGGAATAATTTTGAATATCAATTTATTAGTAAAAAGCCTTCTCCTACATTTAAACTACCAAAACAAGAGCATTATATTAGAGTAGAAGCTCCCAAAGGAGAATTAGGTGTTTTTTTAATAGGAGATGATAGTGTTTTTCCTTGGAGATGGAAAATTCGTCCACCTGGTTTTATTAATCTACAAATTCTTCCTCAATTAGTAAAAGGAATGAAATTAGCAGATATTATGACAATATTAGGTAGTATAGATATTATTATGGGGGAGGTTGATCGTTAAAATGGTTTTTACTACCAATCTTAAAGAACAAATCATTAATCTTTTTTATTCGTTAAGTTTATCTAAAGAATTTTTTAATTTATTATGGGTTACTTTTTCAATTCTCCTTCTCTTGTTGACAATTACAATAGGTGTATTAGTCTTAGTATGGCCAGAGAGAAAAATATCTGCGGGAATACAACAACGTATTGGACCTGAATACGCTGGTCCTTTAGGAATAATCCAAGCTTTAGCAGATGGTTTTAAATTATTATTAAAAGAAGATATTATTCCATCTAAAGGAGATATTTTATTATTTAATATTGGGCCGGCAATAGTTGTTATACCAGTATTTTTAAGTTATTTAGTAATTCCTTTTGGTCATAATATTATTTTAGCCGATCTTAATATAGGTGTTTTTTTTTGGATCGCTATTTGTAGTATTGCCCCTCTGGGACTTCTTATGGCAGGATATGGATCTAATAATAAATATTCCTTTTTAGGTGGTCTTCGAGCAGCAGCTCAATCCATTAGCTATGAAATTCCTTTAGCTTTATGTGTATTATCTATATCTCTACGTGCGATTCGTTAAAATAATTTTTCAAATTAAATTTTACTAAATAAGTTTTTTTCTTATTTTAACTAAAAAAACTAAATTGTCATATGGGTCAAATAAAACAGCTTTTCAATTTGCAGTGATAAAATTTAATCCCATCCTCTACATACAAGAGTGAAAGCATGCGGAACAATTAAAAAATGTACCCCAGGTTCAGATTAGTTATTGAGACCTGATAGCGGGAGCAAAAGATAAAATATATGAAAAATTTATTATTATATTTTTATTGTATAGAGAATCGAGCAAAAATAAATGGTTAGAAACACAAAAATACATAACAGATTAGTATAAAATAATTTTATAGATAACCAAAATTTATTAAAATACAATAAGGATTTAGCATTAGTAGAAATGCGTAAAAAGTATTTCCTTATAAAATCAATCTGAAGTATAGCCCTATTTATCAAAACAAAATGACCATTAGGAACGAAGTAATCCTTTTACAATTCTCATTTAAAATTAAAATATAGTAGAGATAGTTAGAGTTGGTACTAGCGATAGTTGTAAAGGCTGAGATAGATTCCAAAGCATTTATTATTATAGCAAACAGAATCTCATCGGTTAAATTAATAAATTTCTCTAATAATAAAAATTATAAGATTTTTATTAACATAACCATTGAGGAGCCGTATGACGCTAAAGTTTCATGTACGGTTTTGGAATAGAGATATTAACAATAATGTTAAATCGACCATAATTATCTAATAGTTTAAGTACCGTTGATATCGTCGAAGCACAGTCAAAATATGGTTTTTGGGGATGGAATTTATGGCGTCAACCTATTGGTTTTTTAGCTTTTTTTATTGCCTCTCTAGCAGAATGTGAAAGATTACCTTTTGATTTACCAGAAGCAGAAGAAGAATTAGTTGCAGGTTATCAAACAGAATATTCAGGTATAAAATTTGGATTATTTTATGTTGCTTCTTATTTAAATTTATTAGTTTCTTCGTTATTTATAACAATTCTCTATTTAGGTGGATGGCATTTTTCTATTCCATTTATATCAAATTCTAATTATTTAGAATGGAATTTTAATATTGGGACTAGTCAGATTATTAACGTAATAATAGGAATTATGATTGTGTTAATCAAAACTTATTTATTTTTATTTGTTTCTATTATGACAAGATGGACATTACCTAGAGTAAGAATGGATCAATTATTGGATCTAGGATGGAAATTTCTTTTACCTATTGCACTAGGTAATTTATTATTAACAGCTTCTTTTCAAGTTCTTTTATTATAAATATTTTACTCTACAAAATTATTTAATCTTTGAAAAGACATGAAATAGAAAAATATATACGTTTAAAGGATATCTAATAATATGTTTACTATGTTAAATAGGCTTCAAAACTATAGTGAACAAGCGATACAAGCAGCACGGTATATTGGTCAAGGTTTTATAGTAACTTTAGACCATATGAATCGTTTACCAATAACTATTCAATACCCTTATGAAAAATTAATTCCATCTGAACGCTTTCGTGGACGTATTCATTTTGAGTTTGATAAGTGTATTGCCTGCGAAGTATGTGTTCGTGTATGTCCAATTAATTTACCTGTTGTTGATTGGGAATTAAAAAAAGAGGTAAAGAAAAAACAATTGAAAAATTATAGTATTGATTTTGGAGTTTGTATATTTTGCGGAAATTGTGTTGAATATTGTCCTACAAATTGCCTATCCATGACTGAAGAATATGAGCTTTCAATTTATGATCGTCATGATTTAAATTATGATCAAATTGCTTTAGGACGATTACCTATTTCTGTAATCGAAGATTTCACAATTCAAACTATTTCAAATTTAAATTATTTATTTGAAGGAAATACAGAAAGTTATTCAAATTCAAAAAATATTACAAATTTTTTGGATTAAATTAAAAAAAAAAAACTCTATATGTAAATATATTTATATACATTATTTTTTGAGTTGGTAAATTAGAACAATAGAAAAAGGATTTAAATTTATTGTGAATATAATTGAATTATCCGAGCCACTCCATAAAACTATTTTTTTTCTTTTAGAGATAGGTGTAATATTCGGAAGTTTAGGAGTAGTACTACTTAATAATATAGTCTATTCAGCGTTTTTTTTAGGACTAGTTTTCTTTTGTATATCTCTCTTATATTTCGCATTAAATGCTGATTTTGTAGCTGCCGCACAAATTTTAATTTATGTAGGGGCTGTAAATGTTTTAATTGTATTTGCTGTAATGTTAATTAATAAACCACATTCTTTAAAAATTTGGCCCTCTTGGACTATAGGCGATAAATTTACCTTTTTAATTTGTTTGAGTCTGTTTTCATTATTAGTTACTGTAATTTCGAATACACCATGGTTCAATATTACTTTAATTACAGAATCAAAAAATTTATTAGAAATTGATTTTACAAAAAATGTTCAACGTATTGGCTATCTTTTATTGACCCAATTTTTATTGCCATTCGAACTTCTTTCTATAGTTCTTCTGGTCGCTCTGATAGGCGCGATTGTTATAGCCCGTCGAGAAAATTTGATTAGGACAAAGGAAAAGAAAAAATTACAAATAGAAAAAAATCCTAGAGTTTTTTGATATTTTTTTAGTTTATAAGGAGCTTCTTTAATGCTTGAACATGTACCTAATTTAGGTGCTTATCTATTTTGTATTGGTATTTTCGGATTAATAACAAGTCGGAATATGGTCCGAGCACTTATGTGTCTAGAATTAATTTTCAATGCTGTTAATATAAATCTCATTACTTTTTCTAATTCTTTTGATACTCAAGAAACAAAAGGTGAAATTTTTGTTATGTTTATTATAGCTATTGCAGCCGCTGAAGCTGCTATTGGATTAGCCATTGTTTTAGCCATTTATCGTAATAAAAATTCAACTCGTATTGATCAATTTAATTTATTAAAATGGTAACTAACTTACTTAGTTATTAAAAAATGGATAAATTTTTTAATAACTAATATTAATTTTTTTTTTTTTTGATTAAAAAAAAAATTTTTATATAATAATATTATATTATAACTTTACTAAATTTAAGGCTTTTAACAATATATTGGAGTTTAGAAAATTAATGGCACATTCAGTAAAAATTTATGATACATGTATTGGTTGTACTCAATGTGTAAGAGCGTGTCCTACAGATGTATTAGAAATGGTACCTTGGGATGGATGTAAAGCTAATCAAATTGCTTCTGCTCCTAGAACAGAAGATTGTGTTGGTTGTAAACGATGTGAATCTGCTTGTCCAACAGATTTTTCAAGTGTACGTGTTTATTTAGGAGCTGAAACTACTCGAAGCATGGGTCTATCATATTAAGCAAAAAAATAGAAAAAAAAATTCAAGTCTTTTTTTACCCATACTCAAAATTTTGAGTATGGGTTTTTTTTATTTAAAGTTTTTTATTTTTATCATGAGTAACTTTCCCTGGCTAACTATACTTGTTCTTCTACCTGTATCTGCAGGTCTTGTAATTCCATTATTTCCTATCAAAGGAAATAATATTATTCGATGGTACACCTTAGGTGTTTGTTTAGTAGAATTTCTTTTAATCACTTATGTATTTTGTTATCATTTCAAATCTGATAATCCATTGATTCAATTAAAAGAAGATTATAGTTGGATTAATTTCCTTGATTTTCATTGGAGAGTAGGAATTGATGGTCTTTCAATCGGACTTATCTTATTAACAGGTTTTATTACTACTTTAGCTACTTCAGCCGCCTGGCCCATTACCCGAAATCCACGATTATTTTATTTTCTAATGCTCGCAATGTATAGTGGTCAAGTAGGATTATTTGCTTCTCAAGATATTTTACTCTTCTTTTTCATGTGGGAATTAGAATTAATTCCAGTTTATTTACTTTTATGTATATGGGGAGGAAAAAGACGATTATATGCTGCTATAAAATTTATTTTATATACAGCTGGTGGTTCCATTTTTATTTTAATGGGAGCTTTAAGTATGGGATTTTATGGTACTAATCAATTAACATTGGATTTGCAAGATTTATCTAATAAATCATATCCTATAGAATTAGAAATAATATTGTATTTAGGATCTTTTATTGCCTATGCTGTTAAATTACCAATATTTCCTTTGCATACTTGGTTACCAGATACTCATGGAGAAGCACATTATAGCACATGTATGCTTTTAGCCGGAATACTTTTGAAAATGGGAGGATATGGAATAATTCGAATTAACATGGAATTATTACCTCATGCTCATTCCATTTTTGCACCGTGGATCATAATAGTAGGAGCAATTCAAATTGTTTATGCAGCACTCATCTCTTTTAGTCAACGTAATTTAAAACGAAGAATTGCTTATTCTTCAATTTCACATATGGGTTTTGTACTTATTGGTATTGGGTCTATGACAGATTTAGGTCTTAATGGAGCTATTTTACAAATGATTTCTCACGGATTAATTGGTGCTGCACTTTTTTTCTTAGCTGGAATAAGTTATGATAGAACACGAACTCTCTTTCTTGAACAAATGGGAGGAACAGCTATTTATATGCCCAAAATATTTACTATGTTTAGTAGTTTTTCAATGGCATCATTAGCATTACCTGGAATGAGTGGTTTTTTAGCAGAGTTTTTAATTTTTTTAGGGATAATTATTAGTCACAAATATTCTTTTAGTTTCAAAATACTTATTACAATGATAGAAGCGATTGGAATAATATTAACTCCTATTTATTTATTATCTATGCTACGTCAAATGTTTTATGGATATAAGTTTTCTAAATTTTTCATTTTTTCTGATATAGATGCAGGACCACGCGAAATTTTTATTTTAATTTGTCTAATTTTTCCCGTTATAGGTATCGGTATTTATCCCAACTCAGTTTTATCTTTATGGAACAGTAAAGTAAATTTTCTTTTATCTAAATTCATTTTTTGAATTTAGATAAAAAAATAATATTTAATCTCATGAAAACTTTATTGTAATAAATTTTTTTTATTAATTAAATTTATTTCAAATAGTTAAATGATATAAAAAGATTTTCTCATTTAACTATTTGAAGTTAATTTAATTTTTTAACTTTTAATAAATTATTTAAATTATAAAATATATTCTATTTTTATTTAATAGATTTTGATTTAAATACCGCCACTCGGACTCGAACCGAGATGCGTTAGCACTGCTTCCTAAGAGCAGCGTGTCTACCAATTTCACCATGGCGGCTTATTGAAAAATAATATAACATAATTTATATTAAAAGGTCAATATTTTTTATAAAATAAAACAATATATAAATTATTTTAAACTAAATTTAAAACAAAATTAATGGGGCATAGCGTAGTTTGGTAACGTACCATCTTGGGGTGATGGAGATCGTGGGTTCAAATCCCGCTGCTCCAAAAAAAAGTATAAAATTTTTAAATTTTTTATTTTAATATCTAAGATAGTTTCATTTATTTTTAACTAAATGAAACTATCTATTTTTTATTAAATATATTTTTATTAAATGTTTTTAATTTTTTTATGACAAAATTTAATTTTATGTTAAATTCGTGACTTTTCTAAAAAAAAATTTATTACAAGTTTTGTCTTGAAGGATATACTTTTGTACTTATATCATTAATCTTTATTTATTAAAAATTTTATAGGATAGGATATTATTGAGAGGGCTTAGAATTTTCTTCATTTGTTGCGTAATAAAAGCTTTTTGAACGACCTGTTAATATAGATTGAGCTAATGAAAAAGCCTTTAATCTAGCTTGATTTGCTTTTTCTTTCCATATAGTTTCACGAATTTTTTTTTTCGACTTAGAAGTACGTTTTTTTGGAACTGCCATAAATAAAAACTCCTTTTAATTGTAGATTTTTAACTATTTTTTTTCTTCAATTTCTATTTCACTCCCTATTCCCAAAAATTTTTTATATATATATTTATTTATACAATTCTTTTCCGTCTAAACAAATAGAATCTACCACAAATCGAGCTGAAATTTGTCGATGTCCAAATTTACGTCGTGTCTTTTTTTTTGAATTCATTTTATAAACAGTAATTTTATTTTCAAGATGTGAATGTAAAATTCTTCCTTTTACTATTGCATTTTTTAACCAAGGTTGTCCGATACTAATAGTAGTTTTATTACGAATCATTAATACTCGATAAATTAATATTTTAGTATTAGAACTTAAACTTTTTGGTTTCAATGGAGCAAAATGACGAATATCATAAAATCTTCCTGGTTCTACTCGGAGCTGCTCACCTCCGGTTTCAATGATGGCATACATATTCATTATGAGATTTATTGTAAATAAGTAAATGAAAAAAAATTATTATAAATTGAAAAAAGACAAATTAATTAAATTTAATAAATAAAATAATTAATTTTAATTATTTTAATTTTCGTGAAATTTTCGTAAAAAAAAATTTTAATACTATTAAAAATATATATCTCTTAGTTTAGAAACTATATATAATATCTTATTACTTTAATAATAATAAATCTTTAATAATAATAAATAACAATAATAAATAATTTTTTTTTTTTAATTTATCTTATTTAATCATTTATTTTTTTTAATTTGTAAAGTAATTCTAATTGATATTTTTGATAGGTAGGATAAAAATCCTAAACTTTTTCTTTGTTTTTAAGTCTATTTTTTTTTTTTCTTAATCTAGTTAATTATAAACTAGAAATTAAAAAAAAATAAGATTTTTTATTATATAAAAAATTTATTTATGGAATTTATATATCAATCTGTTTGGATTATACCTTTCTTTCCATTTTTGACTTCTATTTTAATAGGATCAAATTTACTTTTTTTCCCAAAATCAACAAAAAGTCTTCGTTATATATGGGCTATTCTTAGTATATTAGTATTATTTATAGTTATGATCTTCTCTTTCATCATTCTATGGCAACAATTTATTGATAATACTATTCATCAATATTTATGGTCTTGGATTTTTGATAAACAGATTGATTTTAAAATAGGGTTTTTAATTGATCCACTTACTTCTATTATGTTAGTTTTGATTACTACTGTAGGAGTTCTTGTTATGATCTATAGTGACAGTTATATGTCCCATGATCAAGGATATGTAAGATTTTTTGCATACTTAAGTTTATTTACGGCTTCAATGTTAGGTTTGGTACTTAGTCCTAATTTAATTCAAATTTATATTTTTCGGGAATTAGTCGGAATGTGTTCTTATTTATCAATAGGTTTTTGGTTTACGAGACCTAGTGCAGCTAATGCTTGTCAAAAAGCTTTTATAACAAACCGTATAGGAGATTTTGGATTATTATTAGGTATTTCGGGTTTTTATTGGATAACTGGCAGTTTTGAATTTGAAACTTTATTTAAACGATCTAACGAATTACTTATTAACAATGAAGTTAATTTATATTTTGCTAGTTTATGTGCCCTTCTTTTATTTTTAGGGCCAATTGCGAAATCTGCTCAATTTCCACTGCATGTATGGTTACCAGATGCTATGGAAGGACCAACTCCAATTTCTGCTTTAATACATGCTGCAACTATGGTAGCTGCTGGTATTTTTTTGATAGCTCGATTATTTCCTCTTTTTCAAGCTCTACCTTATATAATGAATATTATTTCTTGGATTGGAGCAATGACCGCTTTATTAGGAGCTACTATAGCTCCCGCCCAGAAAGATCTTAAAAAAGGTTTAGCTTATTCTACAATGTCTCAATTAGGTTACATGATGTTAGCTTTAGGTATAGGTTCATATCAAGCAGGTTTATTTCATTTAATTACACATGCTTATTCAAAAGCGTTATTATTTCTTGGATCTGGATCCGTCATTCATTCCATGGAATTAATCGTTGGGTATTCCCCTAATAAATGTCAAAATATGGCTTTTATGGGTGGTTTAAGAAAATTTATGCCAATTACAGGAATAACTTTTCTTATAGGTACACTCTCTCTTTGTGGTATTCCTCCTTTTGCTTGTTTTTGGTCCAAAGATGCAATTATTACAGATAGCTGGTTATATTTTTCAGGTCTTGGATGGATATCATGGATTACAGCAGGATTAACGGCATTTTATATGTTTCGTATTTATTTCTTAACTTTCGAGGGGTATTTAAGAGCTAATTCAAAT